GGATATATAGCTCGGAGACGTAGAACAAAAATTCGTTTATTTGCATCAAGCTTTCGGGGTGCTCATTCGAGACTTACTCGAACTATTACTCAACAGAAAATAAGAGCTTTGGTTTCGGCTCATCGGGATAGAGATAGGCAAAAGAGAGATTTTCGTCGTTTGTGGATCACTCGGATAAATGCAGTAATTCGCGAGAATAGGGTATCCTATAGTTATAGTAGATTAATACACGATCTGTACAAGAGGCAATTGCTTCTTAATCGTAAAATACTTGCACAAATAGCTATATCAAATAAGAATTGTCTTTATATGATTTCCAATGAGATCATAAAATAAAGGGATTGGAAGAAATCCACCGGAATAATTTAAATGGAGTTCCCCGGAGAATGAACTCCGGGAAGGTAGAGTAGAAATTAGTATAATAAAATATGATAATATGAGAAAGTGATAAAGTCGTCAAAATGAGCGAATGCGTTCAATAAAAAAAAAGATTTCTTCTTCTTCCCCGATTCTTTTTTTTTGTCTTACGACACGACAATCAAATCCGTATTCTCCGATTTTTCGAACAAAACATCAATCGGCGTTTGAGTTCAGATTGGAATTTTGATTCAATTGAAGAGTAAGCCTATTTATTTCTGGTTCTAAGCCCAGTAGTTCTAGCGGTCGACTCGGTTCTTTCAAATTGTTTCTCGTTATTAAGAAAAGGTAACAAAGATAAAATACGAGCTTGTTTTATAGCAATAGTAATTAATCGTTGTTGTTTTAAGGTCAATCTATTCACTCGTCTAGATAATATTTTTCCTTGTTCACTAATAAATCGACTAATTAAACTCATGTTTCTATAATCAATTCGATCCCCCGATTGGATCGGGGGCAAACGCCTACGAAAAGATCGCTTGGATTTAAGAAAAAGTCGCTTGGATTTATCCATGGTTTGTTTATTCCTTATCCCGAAAATCCTATTTCGGTCAAATCACAATCACAAATGAATTAGAATTAAGAAATAGGATTTGGTTTGTTTATATATAGATTTGTTTCTATTTAAATATAGGTTATATATATAATATGTCATTTTTCCTGTTCCTTGGAAGGGTGACACACAGGCACTCGGTTCGATCTATTTCTTTATCTCCCCATGAATCGTATGTTTGTAACAATAGGGACAGAATTTTCTCAATTCCAATCGACTAGGTGTATTGTGTCGATTCTTTTGAGTAATATATCTGGAAATGCCCGTTGATTCTTTATTAACACCGTTTCGGACACAACTGGTACATTCCAAAATAACCGTTACTCGGACATCTTTACTCTTGGCCATGAACCTCCTTTGGGTTTTTGATTCACTCAACTCTTCTATTTTTTCGATCCGAAGCGAAGAAGAAAGGAACGAAAAAAAAAGAAGTTGCTAACTCGAAATCCAATTAAAATTAATTATGAAAGATTTCGTTGCAATGAATAGTAAATAAAAATAATAAGTAATACAATGATTTCTAACTATATTTAGAATTGCAATACAGTATTTTATTTAAGTATCTTGTATGATACTGTTACCCTAGACCCACATTTCCATTTTCGTTCTCACTCTATTATTAATTTACTTAGAGCCTGAACCTGAACCCGAGTTTCACTGAGGTTGAATCCACTTTTATTCTTTTTCTTTCCTCCCTTTCTAAAAAGAGAAAAAAGAGGGGGAGAGGAATTAGTCACAGATATTTGATTGTATCTCTAATCTTCTTCAACCCTTCCCATGTCAATAACTAGAATGAAAAAAAAGGGAATGTCAACGCATCCGGGAAGAAACGATTGATCTCTATCAATAGACCTGCTAAAGACCCGAACCATAGAGCACTTAGTACCGGTGCCACGGAGAGATATGTTTTTAGATCTCGCATTGAAAATCCTCCTTCTTTATTGTAATACATAATGGTAATACATATATGATCAGATGCATATGTAGTTAAGGACTACTTGTATTTGTACGCGGAATCCCTAATTCAAATTGAAATGTACAATGATTCGGCGGATAAGATTTTGTTTCATTTCTTAAAATTAAAAGAGAAAAATACGTCCCTTTCTTCCTGAGCATTCCCGAAAACTATTCATTTTTTTTTTTACGGTGGATTTCATATGTATATAAGTCTTTTATTATTATTATATGTTATATGATATGAGACCAAAACAAAAAAGAAGACAAGATAAGTTGTGTATATTAATGGAAGAAATAACGATATGGAAAACAAGACAGGGATTCTTTACAATGACACTGTAGACCAATTGAAAGGGATGTAGCGCAGCTTGGTAGCGCGTTTGTTTTGGGTACAAAATGTCACGGGTTCAAATCCTGTCATCCCTACCTATTACTTCGCAGTAACGAGGGATCAATTGAGAATTGGACATACATAATCTTTCATTTTATGATACTAGATATGAGAGTATATGCATGCAAGATGTATGGGGGTTACAAAAAGAAAGAATCACAGTCTTCTCTATTGTGATAAGA